AGTTCATTCTCCGGGGAACTCCATTTAAATTATTCCGGTGTATTCTTTCCAATCTACTTTTTTTCTTATTTCGTTGGAAATCATATAAAGACAATTCCTATTTGATATAGCCATTTGGGCCAATATTTTACGATTAAGAAGCAACTGCTTCTTGTATAGATCATGTATTAATTTACTATAACTATAGAATACTCTCCCTTCTCGAATTACTGCGTTTATCCGAGTGATCCACAAACGACGAAAATTTCTCTTTTGCTTATCCCTATCCCGATGAGCCGAAACCAAAGCTCTTATTTTCTGTTGAGTAATAGTTCGAGTAAGTCTTGAATGAGACCCCCGAAAACTTGATGCAAATAAACGAATTTTTTTTCTACGCCTCCGGGCTATATATCCGCGTTTAATTCTGGTCATTGAATAAATAAAATTTTGACAAATAACTAATTGATTTCATTTCTTTCAGTTATTCTTTTACCCGTCCTGGTCTATTAATAACCAAACGGATTTTTCCAATGTATAAAATACAAATTCCAATGGCTTTGGCTACTATAACCTCCCCAACCACGATTTTTTTATTTTTTTGGTATTTTAAAAGAAATAGAAATTAAATAGATAAAGAAATAGTGGGTTTCCTCGTTTCTATGGTTACTTCTTAAACGGTGAGGTCTTCTCTATACACCGGAGCCTTTACTTCATTTATTTAATATTTCATCAATGTTATTGGTAACTTGTATAGTTCGCATCACATTCTTTGGCTCTACTCATGAATTATCCAGTAACAGGTCTTTCACAATAAGACCCGCCTATACAGTAACGGTATTGAATTATGAAATTTCGCTGGGTAGCTGACCCTCGTAGTCCGTTCTTGACCGAGCGAGAACTTCATTTTTATGTTTTTTTTGAATTTCAATAAGATTTCCTCCGCTTAATGGATAACGATTTGCTACCAATGGAGAATTGTTTCTCATCTTAAATTCAGGTGATTGGATTTGCACCAGCGGAAACCATAAATTTTATACACAATAGAGGGATCAAGTGGCTTATTTTTAGATAGTAAGTAGATAGTAAATGGAGTTCCTTCTTCCATTCGATCCCGTTCACTGGACTAATCATTCATACTGGAAGCGGTTTCTTGCTTTTTTGTATCAGCTCATGATCTAAACGAGTCGCACATACACCCTAGTACATGTTCCTCGACGCTGAGGGCATCCCCCAAGAGCGGGGGATTTCGTGACATTTCGAATGGGCTGTCTTGTATTTCTAATAAGTTGTTTAATGGTTGGCATGTTGAATATATACATAATGGGCTGGTTTAGATTGATCCTAACCGGATGATTATGAATTTTTTTATTTAATAGTTAAACTCGGAGATAAAATATCACATCACGGATTTTCACAAAATCCTTTTTTTTTTTCATTCAACTGCTACAAGATCAACAATTCCATAAGCTTGGGCTTCTGTTGCTGACATAAAAACGTCTCTTTCCATGTCTTCAGATACAACCCATAAAGGTTTGCCCGTCCTTTGTACATAAACCCTTGTGAGGGTTTCGCGTAGTTTAAGCAGTTCTTCCGCTTCCAGGATAAATTCTCCCGTCTGCGCTTCATAAAAGGAACTCGCGGGTTGATGGATCATTACCCTGATGATAGAAGGTTTCTCTATCTGATGTGATGAAAGGAATAGAAAAGGAAGATCAAGAATAATAGGAAAAAAAGATAGAATTGAACAACCGTACGGGCATCATCTTTTGTGCATTGCATACGGCTATACAATAAAATTGACCCTTACTTTCCAGATAAAAATAGAATCTATCAGCCCCAGGAGGGTAAATGGTCAAATTGCCACCCTTCCTTTTGGAGGAGTTCAAAAATACTATGATGGCTCCGTTGCTTTTCTATTTGAAAATGGATTTTTTTTTTTTGATTCAGCAATCCCAAAGTTTCTTTTTGATCCAACCAAAAAGGGAAAATTTTGGTTTTTTTGCACTCTTTTTTTTATAACTTAAAAATTGTTAAGAGACTTTCGGTGTGAAAACAACCAAGTTTGTAACGCTGAATTGGACTTCCGATAGATAAGAGAAAATCGGAAATATCTTTTATCTCATACTACTCTCTCGATACATAATCGAATCTTTTCAAAAAAAAACAATGCAAAAATTTTTCATATCGAATTCGAAGTGCCATGCTATTATTACTTAATATTCATATGGCGAAGGCATAGTTTTACTTTTTCTCTCAAATAAAAAACCCCATTGGCGCCAAGCGTGAGGGAATGCTAGACGTTTGGTAATTTCTCCTCCAACCAGGATAAAAGATCCCATTGACGCGGCTAATCCCATGCATATTGTATGGACCTCTGGTCGCACAAATTGCATAGTATCATAAATAGCGACTCCGGGTATTACCCATCCGCCAGGAGAGTTTATAAACAAATAGAGATCTTTGGTATCATCCTCGATACTGAGATATACCATAAGACCAATAAGTTGATTCGAGATCTCGCTATCAACTTCTTGGCCTAAAAAAAGTAATCTTTCTCGATAAAGTCGGTTGAGTAGGGCAAAATTGTATCCCTTAGGAACCGTACATGCATCTTTTGGTGCATACGGTTCAAAAAAAAAAATAGCGAAAAAAAAAAAAGAATCAATGTATAGATTAAGGGCTTTTTCTTCGATTTTTCAATAAAGACGAATTTTTTTTCTTCTTTATTATATAATAGAAAAACTTATCGAATTCACTTTTCATTGATGTATTGTTTCATCGAGATTCAATCCAAATCACGACGGTCTTTTCTTGTTCCTGAATGGGCCTCTTTCATCTTTTTAGGTTTATGCTCTACTCCGGGTAAAGATTCACCCCGTTTTGATTTGCACATATAGGACAAATCTTCTCACCACCATTTCTTTTTGGTATGACTTTCCAAATAACAAACAGGAATCATTTAGGATACACGTAGTAATCCTAGATATATTACCAATTGGGTTTTTTCTAAACGGAGCCTGGATACTTCATTTTTTTAGTCCAATCAAAGTCAACCATAAATTATTCGAATTGATAATAGTACTATGAATTCCTCCAAACAATGCATCTAATTGCACTTCACGCTCCAATTTATGGATGATTCCATTTCGACTTCTTGGGCGAAACAGAGGATATCTCGATCGGGGGAGAGAACGGGGAAATCCCATATGACCCAATATATCTCACAAGTCGCACTATACGTCAACCCAAGATGCATCTTCCTCTCCAGGACTTCGGAAAGGTACTTTTGGAACACCAATAGGCATAAATTGAAAGAAAAAAGAACTAAATCCTATATTTCACTTTGATGTGGAAACGTAATAATGTGGTTTTATTGTCTTTAGAATATTGTCTTTATCATATTTATTTTATCCATAGATTAGCAAAATTCAGAAAGAAAAAAAAAGAAAGGAAATTTTTTACGAGCAGGCCCTTCGAATGATAAACGCATTTACTCATAGAAAGTGGTATCAATCCACCATTGCGTATTGGTGCTTATCGAGTATAGAATAAATCTGCTTCTCTTTGTTCTTACGAACAGAATTCTTCCATTATTTGGAACACAATAGAATATAGAATAAACAACCCTTGTTAGGAAATAATCCACTGAACAGGGGAAGTCCGCAGCATAGTCATAGTATATTCCAATGCAATAAAGTTACGTAGTGTTTATTTTTCTTTGATAAAGGGGTATTTTCCATGGGTTTGCCTTGGTATCGTGTTCATACCGTTGTATTGAATGATCCCGGCCGATTGCTTTCCGTTCATATAATGCATACAGCTCTGGTTGCTGGTTGGGCGGGTTCGATGGCTCTCTATGAATTAGCAGTTTTTGATCCTTCTGACCCCGTTCTTGATCCAATGTGGAGACAAGGTATGTTCGTTATACCCTTCATGACTCGTTTAGGAATAACCAATTCGTGGGGGGGTTGGAGTATCACAGGAGGGACTGTAACGAATACAGGGGTTTGGAGTTACGAAGGTGTAGCTGGGGCACATATTTTATTTTCTGGCTTATGCTTTTTGGCAGCTATCTGGCATTGGGTCTATTGGGATCTAGAAATATTTTCTGATGAACGTACAGGAAAACCTTCTTTGGATTTGCCCAAGATCTTTGGAATTCATTTATTTCTCTCCGGGGTGGCTTGCTTTGGTTTTGGTGCATTTCATGTAACAGGCCTGTATGGTCCTGGAATATGGGTGTCTGATCCTTACGGACTAACGGGAAAAGTACAACCTGTAAATCCGGCGTGGGGCGTGGAGGGTTTTGATCCTTTTGTTCCGGGAGGAATAGCTTCTCATCATATTGCAGCCGGTACATTGGGCATATTAGCGGGTCTATTCCATCTTAGCGTTCGACCGCCACAACGTCTATACAAAGGATTACGTATGGGAAATATTGAAACCGTACTCTCCAGTAGTATCGCGGCTGTCTTTTTTGCAGCTTTTGTAGTTGCTGGAACTATGTGGTATGGTTCAGCAACTACCCCCATCGAATTATTTGGTCCCACTCGTTATCAATGGGATCAGGGTTACTTCCAGCAAGAGATATATCGAAGAGTTAGCGCCGGGCTAGCAGAAAATCAAAGTTTATCAGAAGCCTGGTCTAAAATTCCTGAAAAATTGGCTTTTTATGATTATATCGGCAATAATCCGGCAAAAGGAGGATTATTCAGGGCAGGCTCAATGGATAGCGGAGATGGAATAGCGGTTGGGTGGTTAGGACACCCTATCTTTAGAGATAAAGAAGGACGTGAGCTTTTTGTACGGCGTATGCCCACTTTTTTTGAAACATTCCCGGTCGTTTTGGTAGACGGCGACGGAATTGTTAGAGCGGATGTTCCTTTTAGAAGGGCAGAATCGAAGTATAGTGTTGAACAAGTAGGTGTAACCGTTGAGTTCTATGGCGGCGAACTCAATGGAGTCAGTTATAGTGATCCTGCTACTGTGAAAAAATATGCTAGACGCGCCCAATTGGGTGA